ACATTTTTTGAACGAAAGAAAAAAAGAGAAAATGGAATTGCATTTTAGAATATTCTTATTTAAATCCAATTTAAGAAACTCGACCCACCTAGATCTATAAATAATCTATAAATATCAAATAGATGGGGTATTTCTCGACAAGATAGAAAAAGGATGGAGAAATTAGGATCCATATTCATTTCGAATATGGATCTTACTTCCTATCAATTACTTTCTAAAAAGTAAAAAGGCCTTATACAATGAAACCCTGTATCAGGAACCAGATTTGAACTGGTGACACGAGGATTTTCAGTCCCCTGCTCTACCGGCTGAGCTATCCCGACCATTTCCAATGTACCATTCCATCCTCATTTTATGAGAGGACTGGGTCTATGTCAATTAAAGGTACAGGGGGAATTACAAAGTTTTCCCCAAGTCCTGCATGTAATTTCATTTCATAGGTCTTTAAACTTTGAAAGTTGTAAGTTTGGGTAAAGGGTAGGATAGACAGAGAATAGGCTTTTGGGGATAGAGGGACTTGAACCCTCACGATTTTTAAAATCGACGGATTTTCCTATTACTATAAATTTCATTGCTGTCGGTGTTGACATGTAGAACGGGACTCTATCTTTATTCTCGTCCAATTAATAAGTTCTTTTAAAAAAGAACTATCAGACTATGGAGTGGGACGATTTTATGAATGAATGTTCGATTCTTTCTTGAATGTGGAATCAATTCACACCAATTCTTCCATTTTTCATCTAAAAAAATACAGATACAGGCTTGGGCCGTCATTCATTTTTTTAGATATTTTAGTATTCAAAAGAATAGAATAGATACGTTTATCCTTCATCCTTTCTGAAGTTTCGATGAAAAAATTTATCTACCAACGCAGTCAACTCCATTTGTTTTAGAACAGCTTCCGTCGAGTCTCTGCACCTATCCCTTTTTCTCGCTTTCTGAACTTTTATTTGGAGAAGACAGGATTTGGCTCAGGATTGCCCATTTTTATTAATTCCGGGGTTTCTCTGAATTTGAAAGTTATCACCTAGTAAGTTTCCATACCAAGGCTCAATCCAATTAAGTCCGTAGCGTCTACCGATTTCGCCATATCCCCCTCCCCTTTTGTTTTGAGATTAGGATCTCGTTAGGATATCCTTTTTTTTTTTCATCTCTACAGGAACCTTTGCATTTTTTAGGTATCGATTACTATCTCTAACTCTAAAAAAAGATTTTCTTTCTTAGCTATAGGAAAACCTGTATTTGCTCCAATCAAATTGGATTTTATCATTGGTATATCGGCAATTCAATATAGATTGATATATACCCTCTATATATGTTTCTATTACTACAACTTATCTCGTGTAAGTTGGTATATTTGAACGATCGATTCTTTTTTTTTCTTAACTGCCCCCTTCACGGGCGAAAGCCGAGGAATGTCCGATTAGTTATAACTTATAACTAAGTAAATAATTCAACTTCTTCGAAAAAAATAGAAAAAAGTAGAATTCTACTAAAATTCTACTATAACTAATATAACTCGACTAAAACTAATATAATTATAACCAAAGAGGTGTACTAAAAAGAATTTCCAACTGAATAAAAAAATCCAATTTCACTATACTACAAACAACTATTTAAGATTGACTATCAAAATATGAATCATTATGTTCTATACTATAATCACTATTTATTTTCTTAAAAAAAGAATTCTAGATTTTACATTTTTTCTACTATTCTACTAGATTTCTATAGACACTACACTATAAACTAATACTATAAGTGTATTGAATTCCTATGCATAGAAAATTTTGATTATGTGGGGCCCACTTAGCTCAGAGGTTAGAGCATCGCATTTGTAATGCGATGGTCGTCGGTTCGATTCCGATAGCGGGCTTTTCCCTATTTTTCGTTTTTTATTCCATTTTTGTTTTGAAAAATGGATAATGTCTCTTGGAAATTAAAGACTATTGAAAAAAGTTTCTTCCCCCTTAATCAATTTATTAACTTATAGGATAGGAACTCCCAATCCCAACTAGGCCAGGAAAAGGATTTTATATATAATAATAATAGTAATAGAAAGTCTGACTATTTCTCCCATTTTTTCATTCTTCTTTACTCTTCTTTATTATATTATATAGGACAAGTACACCACTACTACTTCAGTAAACTTCGCTTCATGTAGTTCAGTTTTCGTTTAGGTTTATTCTGTAAAATACAACTTTAAAAAAAAAGGAGTCTTTATGTCGCGTTACCGAGGACCTCGTTGCAAAAAAATACGCCGTCTGGGGGCTTTACCAGGACTAACTAAGAAAAGTCCTAAAGTTGTACGTGATGATCTTAGAAATCCATCGCGTTCCGGGAAAAAATCTCAATATCGTATTCGTCTAGAAGAAAAGCAAAAATTGCGTTTTCATTATGGTCTTACAGAACGACAATTACTTAAATACGTTCGTATCGCCGGAAAAGCCAAGGGTTCAACAGGTCAAGTTTTACTACAATTACTTGAAATGCGTTTGGA